TTTCATTGTCGAACAAAAAAACTTTTTGAATTCCCGGTAGAAAGAGACTTCGCTAAGGAAAAAGCTTTCAACGCTGCCCAATAGACTTTCTTTTTCCAAATGTTTTTACGAATACGTTTTTTTGATAGAGAAGTACGCTTTTTTGGAACTGCCATGAAAAATTTGAAAAAGTTATTCATTTCTCTAGTTGAATGTGAAAGACATCTATTGGTATTGGTCAAACAATTCCATTTTTTCTTTTTTTTCTATCTCTGTCTATTTTCGTCGTGCTATATTTATACATGTAAAAAAATACACCGAAAAGTTTAAAAACCCAATCCTTATCTAAAAAATTCCGAATTACTCAAATTACTTTAGTTTTTTATTAGTTGGTCAAGCTCAAAAGAAAAAGAAAAGAAGGATTACACCTTATTTTTTTTATTTTAAAATTCGAATTAAACTAGTAGTTAATCAAAGGATATATGATTTTCTAAAAGTCATCTTAGTAATTTTGTCTTTTCTTTTAAGTCTATTTCTTCTCCCTGGTATTGAAAGAAAAGTGTGGGATATGCTAGCTTTTTCTACAAAGAAAAATAAATGTCTTTTATTCGAATGAAAGATAATCAGTTCTACCATGAATTAGTTAATGATTATGAATAAACGAACTAATAAAAAAAAAGAACTAATTCTTTTTTTTTTATTAGTGGGCCCGTTTTGGTATGCACCATCCTATTATTTCTATCAAAATAAAGTAATGTAATAACTACTCTATTTTGGTGTAATTATTTGCTCTATGGATATAAATTATCATAATACGTATCGTAATAATAATTGAATTTTTTTCTGCATTTTCCTAAAAATCTTACTTATACTTTATATTCAATATTAATAAAATGAATTAGTGTGTTATTTCATTTTAAATATAACTAGTAACTTGATCATATTCATATTATTTGACCAATTCTAACTTCTTGATTTGAATCTTTGAAGTATTGGGTAAAGAAGAAAGATTCATAATAATTAGGAATCGAAAATTCGATTTAAGTTTTCCATATCTTGATTTTTATTGAACCTATAAAAAGATATAAGAGCCGGTGAATTAGAAAGAATTAATTAAAAATAAAAAGGTTTTTTTATGGAATATATATATCAATATTCATGGATTATCCCCTTCATTCCACTTCCAGTTCCTGCGTTAATAGGAATGGGACTTCTACTTTTTCCAACGGCAACAAAAAATCTTCGCCGTATGTGGGCTTTTCCTAGTATTTTATTGTTAAGTATAGTTATGATACTTTCGGTCTATCTATCTATTCAGCAAATAAATAGAAATTTTATCTATCAATATGTATGGTCTTGGACCATTAATAATGATTTTTCTTTCGAGTTCGGTCACTTAATAGATCCACTTACTTCTATTATGTTAATATTAATTACTACTGTTGGAATTTTGGTTCTTTTTTATAGTGACAATTATATGTCTCATGATCAAGGATATTTGAGATTTTTTGCTTATATGAGTTTTTTCAATACTTCCATGTTGGGATTAGTTACTAGTTCGAATTTGATACAAATTTATATTTTTTGGGAATTAGTTGGAATGTGTTCTTATCTATTAATAGGTTTTTGGTTCACACGACCTAGTGCGGCGACTGCTTGTCAAAAAGCCTTTGTAACGAATCGTGTAGGTGATTTTGGTTTATTATTAGGAATTTTAGGTCTTTATTGGATAACCGGTACTTTTGAATTTCGGGATTTGTTCCAAATATTCAATAACTTGATTTCTAATAATGAGGTTCCTTTTTTATTTCTTACTTTGTGTGCCTTTCTTTTATTTGCCGGTGCAGTGGCTAAATCGGCACAATTCCCCCTTCATGTATGGTTACCTGATGCCATGGAAGGTCCTACTCCTATTTCGGCTCTTATACATGCCGCTACTATGGTAGCAGCGGGCATTTTTCTTGTAGCTCGACTTCTTCCTCTTTTTATAATCATACCTTACATAATGAATTTCATATCCTTAATAGGTATAATAACAGTATTATTAGGGGCTACTTTAGCCCTTGCTCAAAAAGATATTAAAAGAGGTTTAGCTTATTCTACAATGTCTCAATTGGGTTATATGATGTTAGCTCTAGGTATGGGGTCTTATCGAGTCGCTTTATTTCATTTGATTACCCATGCTTATTCGAAAGCATTGTTGTTTTTAGGATCCGGATCAATTATTCATTCAATGGAAGCTATTGTTGGATATTCTCCAGATAAAAGTCAGAATATGGTTCTTATGGGAGGTTTAAAAAAGCATGTACCAATTACAAAAACTGCTTTTTTAGTGGGTACACTTTCTCTTTGTGGTATTCCTCCACTTGCTTGTTTTTGGTCCAAAGATGAAATTCTTAATGATAGTTGGTTGTATTCACCTATTTTCGCAATAATAGCTTGTTCTACAGCAGGATTAACCGCATTTTATATGTTTCGGATCTATTTACTTACTTTTGAGGGACATTTCAATGTTCATTTT